GAATAAATGGACCCATAACACCTATGTCAGCTTTTCTGTCTGAATGCATACAAGGTAACTTGCTTTCTAGATGATCCTTCCAGAGGAGGAGGTTTATATCAAATCCGCCTAGTCTAGTTACTTCGTTCCCTATTTCTATTCTAACGATCCTGAGGAAAAGAATTTGGTTTCCACCGAGCTTAAACAATATGACGACGGTTCTAGTAAACCAAAACTATCGTTTTTTAGCTATTGGCTTCAATTTCCCTTTTACGACATTAAAATTGAAGATTTAGTTACGATTGGAAATAAACTTTTGTATCTTCATCCATGGATTTTTTACTCATACTTATTCAATTGGAAGAGTTGATCGAATTCAAAAAAAAAAAATTATGCTTCACGACCTCATAATCCAATTTTTTTTTTTATTCAATTTCTAATTAACTTTTGGATATAAATCGTGAAAATGTATATTCGCCCTAAAATATGTCATTTAGAGGTAAAGGATGAGTCCTTTTTCAGAAATAAAGTTTTTTGACCAGAATATGAAAAAACGGAAAGACCCCTTAACTATTTAAGTTGTCAATAGAACGAATCACACTTTTACCACTAAACTATACCCGCTACAATTTAATTATTGTATATGGATGGACCATTTGTCGAACAAAGCGGCGAGACACAATCAAGATAGCATCAGAGTCATTAAAATTTTAGTGTTGACATTTATTTTCTCCTACAGAGACTTGAGATGAAGAAAAAAAAAATAATTAAGTAAGAAAGTATTAATTCTTAATAATAAAGAATTAATTCTTAATAATAAAGAATTAATACACTCCACTGCAGGAATGGGAATTTAAACTGCCCTTGTCTTGTTCTTACTTCCATAACAAAGTCAAAGTATGATTTGATATGAAATAAAAAAAAAATTGTTTTATCCAGAAATGATTCATTAGAACAAAAAAGAGAACAAAAAAGGAAGTACTAGCCCGGCCAGTACTTAAGCGGGCCGGGGGATAAACCTTTTTGTACAAAATAAAATAAAAATAAAATAAAAGAAGTAAGGTATTCTTTCTAGCGGTGATATCCGTTTCGAATTATTATCATTATATAAATTAATTGATGATCAAATTTATAGATATCTTATATATTCCTATTCTATTCCTTACCTAGGTTTTCTTATATATTTGTTTTGTTATTTTGGTTTATACATTATCATATCATGATACTATAAAAATGCATATTAATATACATATTAATGTATATTAAATTTAAATGTAGTTATAATAGAACTTCATTTTATATACCTTAAACTACATTTAAATTTAAAATGAAATTCTATAAATATAAATAAAAATAATATATAAAATATATAAATAAAATTATATAGATATTAGATACTTAGAATTTTATAATATATTTGTTATTTTTTTAATATATTCCTCGAATCCTAATCTAATAAGGATAAAGACTAGTTATAAGGAATAGGGAAGGAAAACAAGATTTTTTGATCAATCTTCTTATGCGTAACATCCAAAATTTCCCCATTAAAAATGGGAGAGATGGCTGAGTGGACTAAAGCGTCGGATTGCTAATCCGCTGTACGATTTATTTGTACCGAGGGTTCGAATCCCTCTCTCTCCGCTCTCTTCGCTTGAGACGTTTAAATAAAAATTCGAAAAATCTCGATCTCCTGATTTCATTTTATGATAGTGAACCATATGGAATAAATAAAATACTAAATTCACAGAAAACAGTAGGGAAAAACAAAGAATATCTTATGTTTATTCCTCACGTCCAGGATTGCGCCCTGGATCATTAGATAAGAATCCGAAGATGAATAGAGAAACAAAGAATATCACTACTGTATAAACGAAGAGTTTTAGAGTAAGCATTACACAATCTCCAGGATAAGATCATTTTTTGAAAGGGAGAATAGATTGTCCATTTTTTTTGTACTACAATATGCGATTTTGTATGACACCTAAAATGAAGTGTTTTTGAAAAAAAAAAGAAATTATTACAAATTTCTTTCTTTGTAATAAGATTCTTTCGTTATCCAAAATTTCTTGTTATATCCACAATTAGGTATTGTATTGGGGAGAATCAAATAAAGTCCTTATTTGCTGGAAGGTCCGAACAGGGAAATCCATTAATCCAAATTTTTTATTACAGTTATTCAATATACAAAAATTCTACTTTTGAATCGAGGGTTTATAATGAAAGATTTATCTGATCTTAGTAATTTTTAGAAACTTTTTTCTAAAAAAAAATCATGAATTTAGAAGAGTATTAAAGATTTCATCGAAAACTTACAGCAGCCTGCCAAACGAAGGCTAAGAGAAAAAAGAGTACGGGTATGACGGGCATAAAGTCTACTATTGGATTGAAAAAGGCATAAGCCTCGGGCAATTTGGCGAAGAAAAAACTACTCGAAAAAAGGACAGAATGAAGATGGATACAGATTAAATTAAAGATATTAAGCATAACAAACATTTTTTTTCTTGTCGATTATATAATTTGATTTTGAATGAGTTACTTTAACCAAAACCAAGGGAATTAAAGAAAAGGGCAGTTCAAAAAATCTTTTTTTCTTTGAACTCTTCCAAATCCAATTTTTTTTTTTCAATTCTCAAAGTGAGAATACAAGGAATTGCACTTTCATACAATATCTTAATTGAATTCCATACAATGATCAATGAATTTTTTTTTATTTTATATGTCTACATTTTACATGCGTGAAATACTAGCAATAAGATATCCAATATGTATTGGGACTGGAATTGACGAATGGACAATGCTAATATTATTGTTTATTAATGTCGAATAGAAATAGAAATGGGGCGTGGCCAAGCGGTAAGGCACCGGGTTTTGGTCCCGTTATTCGGAGGTTCGAATCCTTCCGTCCCAGATCGTTTCTGATAAATGTAATCGGGTCTTAATTGTGGGTAGAAATAAATATCTTAATTTTCATTTTTTCCTAACCCAGCCTTCGTTTAGAAATTGGAAGACTAGTGATTAAATTTGTGCTAAAAACTCCCTACTCTTTAGGCTACACATACACATCTACACATACACATCATAGTATAGGGTTGGGATATACCATTTATTTACTTTAGTTTTTTTAGGGTTTGGGGGAAGGGAATAAAGATACCCTTCTTTGGTATTTCGATTCAAAATGCATTTTGTGAGAATTCACATTTCATGATATTGAAGTTAGTTACTTAGAAAAAGTAACTTCAATATCAATATGGATAATAAGAGCATGCCCTGAATGTGGATGATTCGCCAAAAATACATTTTATTTTTGGAATGAAAAAATGGAAGTAAAAATTAGGAAAAACGAATTGATCCGAACCTAATTTTTTTTATATTCTCAAGTTCTCAAATACATAATTGGAAATTAATGTAATGTAGTGATTGAGGATTCCATTTGGTTGACTTTATGGAATTAGTGAAAAGATTCTTGAATCCGAAGGAAAAAAAATGAACAAGGTCCATTCACAATTCCATAACCATATTATATATCATAATAAACATATGTATTATTATGATATTTTTCTATTCGTCGTCTATTTTAGTAATAACAGCCCTTCTTCGATTAAGTGAAATGGCTCTGTGATGTGAATTACTTAAATATCCACGATTAATCGCAGTCAGAATTGTTTGTTGGTTATGATAGATATGAAAAAATCATAACCAGCGGGTCTGATTTTCTCTTTCAGATGTATGAATCCTTGGTACTCGAGTAAGTGCGAGAAATTTATCTTATCAATAAACCCCGACCTCTACGAGGTCGTTGGAATAGTTTTTTGGTTCAAAATTGATTTTGTTTCAGGATTGGGATTTCATTAAAGGTCTTTCTTTGTAAGGTTTATAGTTTATTTGTTCGAGAAAAAAAAAAAATGCGATCCTTCCTGATTGACTGTCCCGAACAATCCGTTGAAGATATAAAGAACTACTAGATTAGTAGAATATATGCATATATTTAGTACATAGTAAATTACTATTATTATTACTTATTATTATTACTTATTATTACTATGTATTATTATATAGTAAATTAATGCTATAATATATATATATATTATAATTGTATAATATTATAATTGTATAATTGTTGAGCCAATGACTATTCATGATTTCATCCAAATTGAATCAATTCCCTATCGGTTCGAAATAAAATTAGAGAAATGTTATGGTAAAACTTCGTTTGAAACGATGTGGTAGAAAGCAACGTGCGACTTGAAGGACATGATCTGTCGTGGATTCTTACATCCACCATTTTTCATAAAAATAAAGATGCTCCCGGCTCGACATAGTTTGTTCTGTTCCACCTGGAACCTAATTTCTGTTGGATTTCAATCTAAATAGTACATGATGAAGCTCGAGCAGAAAGGATTGATTCATTTTTAAGGAGGAAGAATCTAGGGTTAATGACAATCAATAAGTCGGACCAACTTTGGTAAGTATATCTTCAATATACAAATCGAAAGGTGAAAATTCAAATAAGTTTGAAATAAAAAAAAGTAAGATTTATAAGAATTAAGAACACCGTTCTGATCAATGTATTCTATTTTAAATAAATCAAAAATTCGTATTTTTTTCTACTCTATAGAATAGAAAGAAAAAAAAATAAACAAAAGGTATGTTGCTGCCTCTTTGAATTTGAAAAGGAGTAAAGATTGCCGAAGTAATGTCTAAACCCAACGATTTTAACAAGCAAAGATAAAAGATTCCGGAACAAGGAAACACTATTTTCAATTGTCTTAATAATTGGATCAGAATGAGTAATAAAAATAGATTCGAGACGAGACAAACAAAAGAGGTTAGAGACGGCTCAAGAAATGAATGGTTAAGGATTTCCCCTGGAACTCTTTCAGAATTATTTTACTTGAGTTATGAGTACGAATGAGATTTCTTTATTTTGTATATTAATTTACCATTATTAATATACGGAAATTAGAATCTTTTCTTCTCGAGCCGTATGAGGAGAAAGCCTCTTATACGTTTCTAGGGGGGGCGTTGTTTATCCATATCTATCCCAATGAGCCATCTATCGAATCGTTGCAATTGATGTTCGATCCCGAAGAGAAGGAAGAGACCTTCAAAAAGTGGGGTTTTACGATCCGATACAAAATCAAACTTATTTAAATGTTCCTGCTATTCTGTATTTCCTTGAAAACGGCGCTCAACCTACTGTAACTGTTCATGAGATTTTAAGAAAGGCGGAATTATTTAAATTTAAAGAAGTATCCTCGAGTTAATTAATTTATTTATTTATTTTATGTTGTGGGAATCTAGTGACAAGTGTGGGACCCATTTTGTTTGTTATACCTCTATTGATTGAATGAGCTCGAGATTTTGTCTCCACCTCTTTTTTTTTGTTTCGAGTCAATTTTCTTATTTATCTTGTGCCAATCCAACACAAGGTCTTATTTTATTTACATTTACTTAAATTATATTTGTTTTATCAACATTCTATTCATATTGACAATGGTGTATTGAACAAATATAATTCGACCATAGATTAAGGAGATCTATTTTTATTTGTCCATATTGGATTTTTCCTTCACTTCAGCCAAAAATGAATGGCGGGTTTGTCGAATTTTCTGGTATAAGAGACCCATTTTCTTGACGAAAATAAGAAATTTGAAAAAGAAAATAGGCGTTAAAGTAAAGCAAATTTAACGTTTCTACGGGAAATCTGTTGTTTTTTAATATGATCCGTCCCTTTTTTGTATTTGCATTTTGATATTTCTAATTGATTAGAAAATATTTTTTTTTTCGATTTGTTGCTAATTCAATGTTTTTATTTTGCTGGGGTTTTTTAGTGCAATTCAATTCATTTTTATTTTTCATTTCGATCGTCTCTACATATTTGTACGGGTTGCTAACTCAATGGTAGAGTACTCGGCTTTTAAGTGCGACTATGATTTTTTACACATTTGGGTGAAGTGACGAATTCGTCCAGACTATTGGTAGAGTCTATAAGACCACGACTGATCCTGAAAGGTAATGAAGGAAAAAACAGCATGTCGTAATAAAAAAAAAAATGCATTAATTAAGAACTTTAAGTTTATTTTATCTTTAATGGATCATTATAAAACACAAAATATTGTGTTTGGAAGGGGACAAAATAAATTCATATTTACAGCAAGGTCTAGTGAATAAATGGATAGAGCCCTATGGCTCCAATTATGGTAAAACAAGAAGCAACGAGCTTATGTTCTTAATTTGAATGATTACCTGATCTAATTAGATGTTAAAAATAGATTAGTGCCTGATTCAGGAAAAGGTTCTTCTCTTCCATGGTTGGACTATTGATTCTTTTTTTTTTTTTAATCCTAATTATTCCTTATTATAGATTGGCGTAGACAGATGTGTAGAAGAAACAGTATTTTGATAAATTAGAGTAGAATTTGATTCCAAAATCAAAAGAGTGATCCGGTTGCAAAAATAAAGGATTTATTAACTTCTTTTAAGTATACCGAACAAAATCCAATTGTTTAGAAAAGAGGGGTAAAGAGATCTATTGATTGGACTCTCCGTCTTCGGGGTATATATTTTTCTTACTATAAATGTAAATATATCAATAATACATAACCTCGTTCTGACCATATTACACTATGTATCATTTGATAGCCAAAGAAACACCCCTGCCTCCGTTTTGTTTCAAGTAGAGAAATGTAAATGGAAGAATTCCAAGGATATTTAGAAAAATATAGATCTAGGCGGCAATACTTTTTATATCCGCTTCTCTTTCAGGAGTATATTTATACGATTGCTCATGGTCATGGTTTAAACGGTTCGATTTTTGACGAACCCGTAGAAATTTTGGGTTATGACAATAAATCTAGTTCAGTACTTGTGAAGCGTTTAATTATTCGAATGTATCAACAGAATTATTTTATTTATTCAAATAATGATTCTAACCAAAATCGATCCATTGGGCGCAACCTTTTTTTATTCCCCTTTTTTTTTCAAATGGTATCAGAAGGTTTTGCAGCCATTGTGGAAATTCCATTTTCGCTGCAATTAGGATTTTCTTCCAAAGAAAAAGAAATACCAAAATCTCACAATTTACGATCTATTCATTCAATATTTCCTTTTTTAGAGGACAAATTTGCACATTTAAATTATGTGTCAGAAATTTTAATACCCCATCCCATTCATATGGAAACCCTAGTTCAAATCCTTCAATACTGGGTCCAGGATGTGCCCTCTTTGCATTTTTTGCGATTCTTTCTCCAAAAATATGATAATTGGAATAGTTTTATTATTCCGAATAAATCTAGTTACACTTTTTCAAAAGAAAATAAAAGATTTTTTTTGTTCTTCTACAATTCTTATGTATTTGAATTCGAATTTTTATTAGTTTTTCTTCGTAAACAATCCTATTATTTACAATCAACATTTTTCGGAAGCTTTCTTGATCGAAGACATTTCTATGGAAAAATGGAACATCTTATAAATGTATGTCGGAATTATTCTCAGAAAACCCTACGGTTCTTCAAAGATCCT